AAGCAAAATCCTAAATAAAAAATCGAAAACATCAAAATGCAAAAGTTTCTTTGGTTGTGCTGGATCCAGAATTAATCCTATGGATCTCTAGGATTGGTGTATTCTTATATATCCCATAGCTTAGAGCTTAGGACCACGGATAACGAGTTAAGTATAAGAGCCCCTTTTACCCATCCTGTATATTGTCCTTTTCTTTCGTTTTTTCTAGTACAACTGTAAAACAAAGTTCTATCATATAGAGAGAGTGGAGGGATACACGGATTCTTACAAAAGAGAATCTTTTAGTTTTCACTCATTTTTCGTTAACAATCCGAGTGCTTTTTTTTAGTAAATTAAAATTTCAAATGACTTTTCATCGAATGACTATTCATCTTTTTTTTTTCATGCAAATAGGGGGCAAGAAAGCTCTATGAAAAAATGGTGGTTTAATTCGATGTTGGCTGCGGAGTTCGAACAGTGGGGGCTAAGTCAATCAATGAGCAATCTTGATCCTCTTGACAATACCAGTAGCAGTGAAAATATGAGTCCAAATTCTAGAGAAAAAAACATTCGGAGTAATGGTTCTAGTTACATCAATTTTGATCTCTTATTCGGTATCAAGGGCATTCGGAATTTCATCTCTGATGACACTTTTTTAGTTAGGGATAATAAGGGGGAAACTTTTTCCATTTTTTTTAATATTGAAAAAAAGATTGTTGAGATTAAAAATGATCATTCTTTTTTGAGTTCACTCCAAATGTCTAATTATTGGAATTCTAGTTATGGGAATGGGTCGAAAAATGACGATACTCATTATGATCTTTCCATGTACGATACTAAATCTAGTTTGAATAATCACATTAATAGTTGTATTGACAGTTATCTTCATTCTCAAATGCGTATTGAGAATTCTGGTTTAAGTGATAGTGATAATTACAGTGATAATTACATTTTTGATGAAAGTCAGACTACCACTAAGACAAATGGTAGGGATAAGAATCTTGAGGTCACTAAAAAATACAGGAATTTATGGATTCAATGTGAAAATTGTTATGAATTAAATTATAAGAAATTGTTGAAATCAAAAATGAACATTTGTGATGAATGCGGATATCATTTGAAAATGAGTAGTTCAGAGAGAATCGAACTCTTGATTGATCCGGGTACTTGGGATCCTATGGATGAAGACATGGTCTCAACGGATCCTATTGAATTTCATTCGGAGGAGGAACCCTATAAAGAACGTATTAATTCTTATCAAAAAGAGACAGGGTTAACCGAAGCCGTTCAAACAGGTATAGGTCAACTAAATAGCATTCCTGTAGCAATAGGGGTTATGGATTTTCGGTTTATGGGAGGTAGTATGGGATCTGTAGTCGGAGAGAAAATCACTCGTTTGATTGAGTATGCTACTAATCAAAACCTACCCCTTATTATAATGTGTGCTTCCGGTGGGGCACGCATGCAAGAAGGAAGTTTGAGCCTGATGCAAATGGCTAAAATTTCGTCAGCTTTATTTGATTATCAATCGAATAAAAAGTTATTCTATGTATCAATTCTTACATCCCCTACTACTGGCGGGGTGACAGCTAGTTTTGGTATGTTGGGAGATATCATTATTTCTGAACCCAACGCCTACATTGCATTTGCAGGTAAAAGAGTAATTGAAGAAACATTGAATACGACAGTACCTGACGGTTCACAAGAAGCTGAATATTTATTCGATAAGGGTTTATTTGATCTAATTGTACCACGTAATCTTTTAAAAGGCGTTCTAAGTGAGTTATTTCAGTTGCACGCTTTCTTTCCTTTGAATCAAAATTCGATCGAACAGTAAGGTCAATTTTTTTATTTGTGACAAAAAAAGTAGTTAGTTATCGTAATTAATCAAAGCAAAAATAATATGATAAAGAATCAATCATAATAGAATAATGGAAATCGAGTTTTCGTGGTTGCCATACTAATTTAATTTCTATAACTATAATAACTCTCTATAATATAGCTAATGCAAAGTTGCAGATAAATTGTTTTTTTTATTTGACTTCATATTCCATTCCTGGTTAGTAATCAGAGAACCTCTATTCTATCAACACTCTTACCTCTGTAAATAAAAAAGTTGGCAAATAAAACGAATTTTATCTTCCTTTCTTACATCTGAAAAATTCTAAAAAAATGGCCTTTTGCATTTTAATATATTTATTGCCGGATTATTCTCAGAGACTCTCCGTTTTGACTAACAAAAGAATATCTCTTGGATCAGATTCTAACGAATCTTTCGGAACTTTGTAAGCAATTCTTTCTTTATTGATATTGAATTAAAAGATAAGAGCAAAAGAAGAAGAAAAGATGAAGAATAAAAAAGTCGATTCTAAAACATCTATTTTTGTGGAGAAGGCTAATTAAGTTCATTTAATTCGTTCTACATTTCTTGAACTTAATATATACTCACTTAGATATAATTAGTATAATTATATAGAATTAGAATTCTAATTAAGTTAATATTATTTTAGAACAATATAACAAACAGGTACAATATAGTAAATCGAGGTACCCATTCTATGACAGATATAAACTTTCCCTCTTTTTTTGTGCCTTTGGTAGGCTTAGTATTTCCGGCAATTGCAATGGCTACTTTATTTCTTCATGTTCAAAAAAACAAGATTGTTTAGGCTGAATGGTGAGGCAAAATCGAATTTTTTCAAGACTTAGACTTGATTGAATCATAACCCAGATATCTATTTTTTTCTTGGAAAGTGAAATATGGTAGAATGCATGATTTCTTTCAAACACAAGTGCAATACGTGCGAAACTTGCTTGCTATAGGGGTAAATTCTTTTTCACTTTTAAAAATTAATAGATCAGTACGGGTCAGTTCCGTTTTTGAAAGAGAAAGTCAATGCTTGTAGATATCTAGGGCGGGGTGGGACATTCTTATTTTCCTTTTCGATCGAACGTTTTTTATGAATTACCCCGGCAGATTCACATTAGAATAGTGCTAGTTGATGAGAGTTACTTCAGAAACAAAATAGCATTAGTTAAGTCGTTAAGTAAAGTACAAGTTAAATTCATTTTGGTTATTCTATCAATTCAATTAAGTCAAATTAAATGCAACTAGATTAGTATGAATTGGCGATCAGAACGTATATGGATAGAACTTATAAAGGGATCTCGAAAAATAAGTAATTTCTGCTGGGCCTTTATACTTTTTTTAGGTTCATTAGGATTTTTATTAGTTGGAACTTCCAGCTATCTTGGTAGGAATTTAATATCTTTATTTCCCTCTCAACAAATAATTTTTTTCCCACAGGGGATCGTGATGTCTTTCTATGGGATCGCAGGTCTCTTTATTAGTGGCTATTTATGGTGCACAATTTCGTGGAATGTAGGTAGTGGTTATGATCTATTCGATAAAAAAGAAGGAATAGTGTGTATTTTTCGTTGGGGATTTCCGGGAAAAAATCGTCGAATCTCCCTCCGCTTCCTTATAAATGATATTCAATCTATCAGAATTGAACTTAAAGAGGGCATTTCCCCTCGTCGTGTCCTTTATCTAGAAATCAGAGGCCAGGGGGCCATTCCTTTGACTCGTACTGATGAGAATTTGACTCCACGAGAAATGGAACAAAAAGCTGCTGAATTGGCCTATTTCTTGCGCGTACCAATTGAAGTTTTTTGAAATGAATCGAACAATGAACGTTTTCTGATTCTCGACTGGAGGTAGAAAACTCTACAATCCAAAAATGTTCCATGGCATAACTTAAAGAAATTTAAGTCAGAACGTACCTTCGCTGCGAGTCAAAGCAAACGTATATTCTATGGAACATCCAAAAAGGGGGGTTGTTTTTGTCTGCAAAAAAGAGGTTTTATACCTATGGAAATCCACTCGCCGCAATTCATTAGTAACAAATCGAAATAAATAAGGATAGATTCATCCCCCCAAAATTGGAAAGAAAAAAAGTTTGTTTTTAGTTTCCATATTTTGATTTGGTAGGCTAGAAACAAATAGCTTGTGTAAATTCGATTTCGTGATGTTTCGTTTTCTCCCCCCTTTCGTTCTCTTCTCTTTAATGAATAACTCAAAATTTTGCTACCCCCCTCCTTTTTTGTTTTGATCATCCCATTCAGAAAATTATCTCAATTCTTTTTGTGCTATGGTAGGCAGCAGATTTTTTTGCACTATTTGGAGAGTTTTTTGGTCTCGAAATCTGACTTCCTTAACTCTTCGGGTTTTCGGGAATTCACCTAAAGAAAGGAAATGCTTCGAATTTGACCAATTGAAATAGCTGGAAACTTTTTTGCGCATTTTTGCATTCGAAGCGGACTCTTCCTCTTATTTATTCGATTTCTGTATTCTTGTAAGATTCGTTAAAATTATCAAGGACTACTTACCGAATAACAAATAAAAAACAGAGAACGATTCGCTACCTTGGAATAGAACTCATTTTAGTGAAATGAAAAAGAAAATTTCAATATTAGATCGCGTAGAGGCGACGAATGAGGCCACTTTATTAAATTGAAATTTTATAAAAAATGGCAAAAAAGAAAGCATTTATTCCCCTTCTATTTTTTGTATCTACAGTCTGTTTACCCTGGTGGAGCTTTCTAGCATTTAATAAAAGTCTGGAATCTTGGGTTACTAATTTGTGGAATACCAAGCAATTCGAAACTCTTTTGAATGATATTCCAGAAAAGAGTCTTCTGGAAAAATTCCTAGAATTAGAGGAGCTCCTACTGTTGGACGAGATGATAAAGGAATACCCGGAGACACATCTAAAAAAGTTTCGTATAGGAATCCATAAAGAAACGATTCAATTGATTCAGCTGCACAATGAAGATTGTATCCATACAATTTTGTCCTTCTCGACCAATATAATCTGTTTCGTTATTCTAAGTGGTTATTCTATTATAGGTAATAAAGAACTTATTACTCTTAACTCTTGGGTTCAGGAATTCCTCTATAACCTAAGCGACACAATAAAAGCATTTTCTATTCTTTTATTAACCGATTTATGTATCGGATTCCATTCACCTCATGGTTGGGAACTACTGATTGGCTCTATCTACCAAGATTTTGGATTTTCTCATAACGACCAAGTTATATCTGGCCTTGTTTCCACTTTTCCAGTCATTCTAGATACAATTTTGAAATATTGGATCTTCCGTTATTTAAATCGTGTATCCCCATCACTTGTAGTGATTTATCATTCAATGAATGACTGAAAAAGGTCTACTGATATTAATTCAATTAGAATGTTTGTTACTTGGGGCATAAGCATTCCAAAACGTACTGACTCTTTCTACCCACCTAAGGCAAGAAGGTACGCCAATATTCCAGTAAGATTAGTCCAATAAATAGCAGAATCGCGGATAGGGAACTATACTAGCGACCTACCCAATTTATTGTAGAAATTTTCGGGATCAAAAATTGTACCATGCAAACTAAAAATACCCTTTCTTGGATAAAAGAATATATTACTCGATCTATTTCCGTATCACTCATTATATATATAATAACTCAGTCATCCATTTCAAACGCATATCCCATTTTTGCACAGCAGGGTTATGAAAATCCCCGCGAAGCAACCGGTCGTATTGTATGTGCCAATTGTCATTTAGCTAATAAACCCGTGGATATTGAGGTTCCCCAAGCGGTCCTTCCTGATACTGTATTTGAAGCAGTTGTTCGAATTCCTTATGATATGCAACTAAAACAAGTTCTTGCTAATGGCAAGAAGGGGGGTTTGAATGTAGGAGCTGTTCTTATTTTACCCGAGGGGTTTGAGTTGGCTCCAACCGATCGTATTTCTCCCGAGATGAAAGAAAAAATAGGCAATCTTTCTTTTCAAAGCTACCGACCAAATCAAAAAAATATTCTTGTGATCGGCCCTGTTCCGGGGCAAAAATATAGTGAAATAACCTTTCCTATTCTTTCACCGGACCCTGTTACTCAAAAAGATGCTCATTTTTTAAAATATCCCATATATGTAGGCGGTAATAGGGGAAGGGGTCAAATTTATCCCGACGGAAGCAAGAGTAACAATACTGTTTATAATGCTACAGCAGCGGGTATCGTAAATAAAATAATACGAAAAGAAAAGGGCGGATACGAAATAACCATAGGGGATGCCTCGGATGGGCGGCAAGTCGTTGATATTATTCCGCCAGGGCCAGAACTTCTTGTTTCAGAGGGTGAATCCATCAAACTCGATCAGGCATTAACGAGTAATCCTAATGTGGGTGGGTTTGGTCAGGGAGATACAGAAATAGTACTTCAAGATCCATTACGCGTCCAAGGCCTTTTGTTCTTCTTGGCATCGGTTATTTTGGCACAAATTTTTTTGGTTCTTAAAAAGAAACAGTTCGAGAAGGTTCAATTATCCGAAATGAATTTCTAGATCAAGTTCATAACAAGAAAAAAAGTCTTGTTTATTTCTAGTTATGTATGATCACGAAAAAAGTACAAAAGCTCTTTTTTTATAGTTTTTTTGTTCAACGAGATGCCGGGAGTTAGTTGTAGTACATTCTTAGTCATACTATGTATATTATAGTATATTGTGCAGAAGACTATTTGAATTTTTAACTTTACTTTGTTTCAATCCAAATTGTAATGATGTAACTATGTAACTCTTATTAGATTAAAATGGTATCAAATGTATCAATTCAATAGGTTTTCTATTCGAGAAAAAAATTCGATTAGATTGAGACACTAGACTAAGCATAGAATAAAACACACAGATAAATTAGGGGAATAAATGAGTCTAGGGGGGATTCTTTGCCTTCCTAATCTTCGACACAAGAAAAGGGTGTGTAAAATTCCTTTTCTTGTGTCAATGTCAAATAGTAATGATTCGTGATGGCCCTCGTCAAAGACGCGTCATTTTCTATTTTTTAATATAATCTACTTTAGGAGAGGAGGTTCAGGAGATTTAACCGAACTTTTTTTGTTTGACTATTACGCATATAATAGATAGAACAAAGTAAAAGTAGTGGACAAACAAAAAAAGAGAGATAATTTTATTGAACAACAAATAGAACTTCTTCAATGAACTTATAAAAAAATTTCAACTTGGATTTGCTGAATACAAAAAGGATATACTACTCGAATTTTTTCTAATAGTCTAGTATAGGAGGTTTTCGTGCTATTTGATCTACCTATTTTTGTATTTTCTTTTTGTTTTCTTTTCTGCGATAAAATACTCTTATTTATTCTAATTTATAATTATTCTTATTATAATGATTTTTTTATAATTATTACGAATTTAACGGGTACCTCCCCCTTCTTTGGTACTCTAATTCGAGGGGGAAGGAGGGTCCCGTTGAGTTCTTACGCTTTCATATCTATACCGCAGCTCATGCAATTACTACAGGGATGAACCCAATCCGGAATATGACCCATAAAAGAAAATGCCTAGTAAACCAATCACAACAATGCCGGTTACAGTACCTATTATCCAAAGCGGAATCCTTCCAGTAGTATCGGCCATTTACCCCACTTCCCTCCACATTTCATCAAGTGGTCAT